GAAAACAAAAAAAATAGGATTATATGTGAGATCTTTTTTGGAATTGTATATTCAATGATTCACTAATCGTAATTAAAATAGATTTTCTATATTCTAGAATAGAATTCGAATAGAATATTTATAAAAAAGGAAATAAGCGGGTAGCGGGAATCGAACCCGCATCGTTAGCTTGGAAGGCTAGGGGTTATAGTCGACGTTCAATTCATTGCTTTGAACGTCTCTAATTCAAAACCGAACATGAAACTTTGGTTTCATTCGGCTCCTTTATGGAATATGAGTAAATTCATAGATCTAAGATGTGAACAAAATGAACAAAATGATACCCATAACACCTACGTCAGCTTTTTGTTTGAATACAAACAAACAAAATGAATCGCTTTCTAGATGATCCTTCTAGAAGAAGGTGATTCTAACAATCTTTCTAGTTACTTCGTTCTCTATTTCTATTTGAGAGGATCCTAAGGAAAAGGATTTTGTTTCCACCGAGCTAAAACAATATGTCGATGTCTCTAGTAAACCAAAGTCGTCGTTGAATAGCTATTTTGCTCCAATTTATTTCTTTAGAAAAAAAATGGAAGATTTAGTTACGATTCGAAATGGACTTTCTATCTTCTGCCATGGATCCTTTACTCATACTTATTCAATTGGAATTTTTGGTCCAATTCAAAAATTATGTTTCGCAATTTCATAATCCAACTTTTCAATTTATAAGTGACGCATGGATACAAATCACGAGAATTCGTATTTTTTTCTCGAATTTCTCATTGAGAGGTAAAGGATTAAATCTTTTTAAGAAATAAAGTTTTTGGTCGGAATATGAATAAAACCGAAAGACCCTTTAACTATTAACGGTTAATAGAACGAATCACACTTTTACCACTAAACTATACCCGCTACAATATGATTATTGTATACAAATGGATCTTTTGTCGAACAAGATCGTTGAGCATGAGCAAGATAGGATCATCAAAGAATCATCAAAATGAGAACGTTGCACTTTTTTGCGGGGAGATCAAAATGAAAATTGTGGAAGAATCGATAGTTTCTTTTTGAGTTCGGTAAAATATAACAAGAAAAAGAATGTAAATAGTCTTTGTTCTTTTTTTTTGTTGCTTGAATATAAAATATCCAATTGCATATAATAATATAATAACAAAAGTCTTTTTGTTTTCAAATCAGATATCAGATAAATCATTATAATTCGTTGGAACAAAAAAAAGAGCCCGGCTAGGTACTGACCGGGCCGGGCCATGAGAATAAGAAGGGCCTTTCGAACAAAATCAACACAAATGGGTCTTGCTGATTTTTTTTAGTTCGATTGTTCGGGCGGTCGAGCCCATCTTTTAGATAAAGGAAATTCCCGATTTATGGATCTCTATATATATAATAGAATAGAGAAAGAAGAAAGATTCTTTACATTATGTGTAATGTAGTAATTATCTTTTTCAATTGGGAGAGATGGCTGAGTGGACTAAAGCGTCGGATTGCTAATCCGTTGTACGAGTTATTCGTACCGAGGGTTCGAATCCCTCTCTTTCCGTTTCCGTTGATGAATTTATTTGGTTTTTTTTTTTCAAATTTTAAAAATCTTAGTGAAACGTGTAGAATAGATAAAATCCTAAGAAAATTTGCAAATTAACTAAAACCAAGGAAAACCCCCTGTATTTTATTCTTCACGTCCAGGATTTCGCCCTGGATCATTAGATAGGAATCCAAAGATAAAGAGAGACACAAAAAATATCACTACGGTATAAACGAAGAGTTTCAGAGTAAGCATTACACAATCTCCAAGATGGTTTTTTTGAAAAAAAAAAGAGAATAGATCTTCTATTTTTCTACCACATATCCTAAAGAAATGAGGTTTTTCTAGAAATGCATTGTCACAAATTCATTTGTTTTTCATTAACCCAAATTTCGGTTTATATCCAAATTAGATATTATATTGTGGGAGACCCTAATAGGGTTAGGGTCTTTCACTGGAAAGGGGGTCAAAAATGAGGGTAAGCCTGGGTTTTGTCGACTATACACGAATTTCAGCGTGTGAATCGAGGGTTCATACTCTAAAACTTATCTTATTTTTTCAATTGTTAGAATTTTTTTATCGAGGAAATCATACATTTTCTAGGATATTATTATTCGGGATCTCATCGAAAACTTACAGCAGCTTGCCAAACAAAAGCTAAGAGAAAAAAAAACAAAGGTATGACTGGCATAACATCCACGATTGGATTCAAAAAAGCATAGGCTTCGGGCAATTTGCCGAAGAAAAAACTACTCGAATAAAAGGGAGAATTAATACAAATACAGATCAAACTAACGATATTAAGCATAACAGACATTTTGTTATTGGAGATAATTGCATTTTGATTGCGTTTTTGATATAAGGAAAAAGAAAGTAAGTAAGGTAGACAAAAACCCTTCTTTTTCTTTGAATCCACCCAACCAAAAATCCTCCAATTCTCAAAGGAGGATAGAAGAAATCATACTTTCATACAATATCTTAATTGAATTCTATGTAATGATCAATAAATTCAGTTGAATTCTATATCTATATGTATCAAAATCCTAGTACCAATCGATTCTATAGATCTATAGATATTTGGACTCGAGTTGACAAACAAGCAATACCAATATTATTGTTTCTTAGTGTCGATTAGAAATTGAAATGGGGCGTGGCCAAGTGGTAAGGCAACGGGTTTTGGTCCCGCTATTCGGAGGTTCGAATCCTTCCGTCCCAGCGCAGTCCATTTTTTATGCTCCATTATTCCTATAGAAAGAAATAGGGGAGTGGGTAGGAGTTAATCCCTATTAATTTTAATATCTGTGTCTGTTCGAATTTCATTAATAAATGATCAAGTTCCATATTATATAGAAATATGTTTTGGAGCTGATGTTTTTTCTTTGAATCTAATTTGATTTAGGTATTTCGTGTTTGACTCGAATGAAAAATGGGAAATCTATTATCTATTTAAGGCTTGAGGCGGGGGTGATTTATCCTATCCCTTTGTATTCACTTTCTCACAAGAGTCAATATTCCTCAACCCCATTTAAACCAAATACATATCAATCATATAATATAATCATATAAATGTTACGTATCATTCTATTTCAATGACAAGAAAATTTTTGGTTCTTTGTGAAAAAGATTTGTAATCCTTAAATTATTTAAACTTAAATTATAGATATTCGATAATCTAGAATATCTATAACAGTGACAATTGTTCAGTCTATCTGATAGATACGAAGAACCTCCCCTTTCAAATTTCTATTTGAAATTCAATCAGTGATGAGTCAATTCAAAAAGAAAGACCGATCCTCCTATGAAGATAAAAGGTGATGCTTATTGTCCAATTTTCTTCAAATTCCATTTAATAATAATAATGATGTAGAAATAGGAAACCTTTTCAATTTCAATTAGAAAGATTCCTTGTACGCGGAAGCTTTGAAAAAGTAAGAAATCGTTTAATCTATCCTATTGAGTCACTTGAAGATGCAGATTCAAAAAGTTATTCGTTTCTCTATTTCTATTTTTTTCTCGGATCTATATATTATTTATGTATGTTAAAAATGCTGTCTTGCTAAGACTTTTTCAGAAAAATAGTTCCACATATCATATATTCATATATAGAAGAAAAGTCTAGATTACGATGTCTATGGACAGCTGAACCAGTGACTATTCATGATTCCATAATTGAATCAATTTCATACCGGTTCCAAATTAGAGGAATGTTATGGTAAAACTTCGTTTGAAACGATGTGGTAGAAAGCAACGTGCGACTTGAAGGACACGATCCGTTGTGGATTTTTACATCCACCATTTTTGATTTGTCTAGGAATAAGGGTGCTCTTGGCTCGACATTGTTTGTTCTGTTACACCCGAACCCTTCGTTTTTTGTTCGGTTGTAAATAGTGCACGCTGGAGCTCGAATAGAAAGTATTAATTTATTTCTCGGAGGCAAGGATCTAGGGTTAATGCCAATCAATTGGAGGAACAACTTCGTAAATATATCGAACATATATAGGAATCGAAAGGATCCAATTCGAGCAAGTTTCCAATTCAAAAGCAAAACTTGTTGAAATTGATTCAAAATTTTCGATTCAAAGTGTATCACGCGGGAATCGACTGTCCATAGGATTTTTTGATCGAAAGAAATCAAAAGGGGGTATGTTGCTGCCATTTTATTTTGAAAGAATTAAGAAACACCGAAGTAATGTCTAAACCCAATGATTAAAAATAAGGAAAGGATCTAAGAACAAGGAAACACCCTTTTAATTGTCTCAATCGTCTCAATAACTGGATCGCACTAAAGAATCCAAATAGAATTTGAAATGGTTTAAACGAGACAAACAAAAGGGAGTAAAGACGACTCAATAAATGAAATTGACTAAAGATTTTTGCTTTGAACTATTTGAGAGTTATCCAACTTGAGTTATGAGTACGAATGGTTTATTTTTCATTTTCAGGAAGAAAAAAAGACTGAAATCATAGTCTAATTTATTTTATGGGCGCATTTGTCATTTAATTTATTAGAATTGCATATATAGACAAAACTTCGAATCAAATCATTTTTTCGGGAGCTGTACGAGGAGAAAACTTCCTATACGGTTCTAGGGGGGGTATTGTTCATCTACATCTATCCCAATGAGCCATCTATCGAATCGTTGCAATTGATGTTCGATCCCGAAGAGAAGGAAAAGATCTTAGAAGGGTGGGCTTTTATGATCCAATGAAGAATCAAACTTTTTTAAATGTTCCTCTTATTCTCTATTTCCTTGAAAGGGGTGCTCAACCCACGGGAACTGTTCAGAATCTTTTAAAGAAAGCCGCAGTTTTTAAGGAACTTCCGCCTAATCAAATGAAATTCAATTAAAGAAATACCAGGGGGGGTAGCGACTTGTATATAACTTTGTCTAACTTTTTTCTACTTGCCCCCCTTTTTCTTTTTTTCTTCCGTATTCATATTTATTTATCATAGTTTCTATCGAATCTTATGGTCTAGATGGTCTAGAATGACCAAATTGATTGATCTTATAAATATCAAATTTCCGCATTTCCTTTATTTAATTGTGTGGTTTTCATTGGAACTCGACTAAGCAAGAACAAGGAATCTACTTTGCTTATTCCACTTAGATTGATGAAATACATTAGCATTAGGGACTAAAAAATCCGATATTTTTTTTTTGAATTCTTCCTTTTTTATTCTTCGATTTATACTTTATTCTATCTATGTAGATTAGATATGTAGTGTCAATCCAAGACAATTTTGAATATTATTGTATTTCATTGTTAAATTGAAATTCAAAGGATTTCAAAAAGGATTTTATTTCATGCAATTTCTCTTTTCCAATGTATTCTTTTCTCAACATTTATATTGACAACAGTGTATTGAACAAATATAATTCATCGTGATAAGCGATCTGGGTCTATTTATTTTTGTCCCATAGTTTTGTTACTTTATCTTATTCAAATGATGTTTTCTTTGATACAAGAGGTTTTTTTGATTGAAAGAAAGCTAGATAACATAAGAGATGCTCTATCCATTTTCACAATGCTGTATCTTTTTTTTTTCTTTTATTTTATCTGACAATTTCTTGTATTTTCATCTAATTGTATTTTCATCGAATCACTTCATTTTTATGTTTTGAATCCATTATCAAATCTGTTTTTTTGTTAGATTTGTTAACTCAAGGGTTTGATTAGTTTGTATAATATATTTTTTTCTCTTTGTTTAAAATCAATTTAATTTAATTTGATTGTATCTATACACCCTTTGTTGAGGTTTTGTTTAATCTATGTTTGTTTTTTTCGGGTTGCTAACTCAACGGTAGAGTACTCGGCTTTTAAGTGCGGCTAGAATCTTTTACACATTTGGATGAAGTGACGAATTCGTCCGTAACCTTGGTAAACTTTGGAAGACCGCGACTGATCCTGAAAGGGAATAAATGGAAAAAATAGCATGTCGTATCAATGGAGAGTTCTGAGGATATTTCATTCTTATCGGATTGGTATAAAACCTTTTTCGAATTCTTGGAACGGAACAAAAGAAAGTTGGGTCGAATGAATAAATGGATAGGAGCCCTGTGGCTTCAATTAATTATCAGAAAGAAAAAGCAACCGGCTTCTGTTCTTAATTTGAATAATTTCCCGATCTAACTAGACGTTAAAAATAAATTGGTGCCTGATACGGGAAGCACTTATCACTCCACGAGTGGATTCTATTTTTTTTTTAATGAATCCTAACTATTGACATTCTCCATTATGGACTGAAGATGCGTGTGTAAAAGAAGCAGTATATTGATAAAGAAAGTTTTTTCCGAAATCAAAAGAGCGATTCGGTTTAAAAAATAAAAGATTTCTAACCATCTTGTTATTCTATAACATAAACATAGACGAATTAAATGAAATGGATGGAAAAAGGAGAGGGTAGAGAATCTGTTGATAAGTTTATCTGTCCCCGAGGTATCGATTTTTACAGAATACCTTGTTTTGACTGTATCGCACTATGTATCATTTGATAACCCCCCCAATCTTCTACCTTTAATTCAAATCGAATTTCAAATGGAGGAAATCCAAAGATATTTACAGCTGGAGAGATCTCAACAACATGACTTCCTATATCCACTTATCTTTCAGGAGTATATTTATGCATTTGCTCATAATCGTGCTTTGAGTAAATTGATTTTGTCGGAAAATCCGGGTTATGACAATAAATCCAGTTTACTGATTGTGAAACGGTTAATTACTCGACTGTATCAACAGAATCATTTTCTGATTTCTCCTAATGATTCTAACCAAAATCCATTTTGGGTGCGCAACAAGAATTTGTATTCTCAAATCATATCAGAGGGGTTTGCTTTTATTGTCGAAATTCCATTTTCTTTACAATTCCTATCTTGTCTAGAAGGGGAAACGAACAAGATAGGAAAATCTCAGAATTTACGATCAATTCATTCAATATTTCCCTTTTTCGAGGACACTTTTTCACATTTTAATTTTGTGTTAGATATGGTAATACCTCGCCCTGTTCATGTGGAAATCTTGGTTCAAATCCTTCGCTATTGCGTAAAAGATGCTTCCTCCTTGCATTTATTACGAGTCTTTCTCAATGAATATTGTAATTGGAATAGTCTTCTTATTCCAAAGAAAGCCAGTTCCCCTTCTTCAAAAAAAAATAAAAGATTATTCTTATTCTTATATAATTCTCACGTATGTGAATATGAATCCATTTTCGTCTTTCTACGTAACCAATCTTTTCATTTACGATCAACATCTTCTGGAGTTTTTCTTGAACGAATCTATTTCTATATAAAAATAGAACGTCTTGTGAACGTCTTTGTTAAGATTAAGGATTTGGGGGCAAACCTGCGGTTGGTCAAGGAACCTTTCATGCATTATATTAGGTATCAAAAAAGATCCATTCTGGCTTCAAAAGGGACATTTATTTTCATGAAGAAATGGAAATTTTACCTTGTCACTTTTTGGCAATGGCATTTTTCGGT